GGTTCCTAATGTCCAGACTTCTCTGAATCTTATTTATTATCTTATTTATTTTCAGAGTAAAAATCTTATCTTTTTTTTATCGAATAAATTATTAAATTATGAATTGAATAGATATTTCCTTTTTATCGAAAACTTACAGCAGCTTGCCAAACAAAGGCTAAGAGAAAAAAAAGGAAAGGGATAACCGGCATAACGTCTACAATGGGATTGAAAAAGGCATAAGCCTCGGGCAATTTGGCGAAGAAAAAACTACTCGAATAAAGGGTAGAATTAAGACAGAGACAGATTAGACTAAAGATATTAAACATAACAAAAATTCTTTTCTTGTTCTTAAAGATTCAAATGAAATTGAAATAATAAGAAATTATAAGATTGGATTGGGTTGTTTTTATGAAGGAAAATTGAAAATAAAAAGGTAGATAAAATAAATAAATTATTCTTTTTCTTTAACTTCTCTCCAATCAAATAAGAATACAAGGAATTGTATTTTCATATAATATCTTAATTGAATTCTAAGTAATGATCAATTAATCTTTTTGATTCTATATCTATTGTGTTGAATCCTAGCGACAAAATTTTATATATTTCTTTTGGTTGGTTATTGACGAATAACCAATATTTATCTTAGTTTTTCTTAGATCAAATCAAAATGGGGCGTGGCCAAGCGGTAAGGCAACGGGTTTTGGTCCCGTTACTCGGAGGTTCGAATCCTTCCGTCCCAGATCATTTGCATCAGAAACGAAAAATTTTTCTATATTGAAAATAGAATTCAACAATTTTCTGTTTAATGTTGGATACAATCTTATACAATATGAATTCTAAGAATGATTCTTAGAATCATATCTTTTTTTCATTTTTTACTACTAAATTTGACTACTAAAGTCTCAAGTATTTTATTCTTAAATATTCGTTATTACTTTCGTTAACAATTTCATATTTTTATATGATGGAGATGGATGCGAAAAGATCATAATTCGAGGATTCTTATTTTCTCTTTGATCTTACCACCTTACACAAAACTTTTTCTACTCCATAATAATGAAAACAAAGAAACTTTATTCTCAAACTCTCTCTGTTTTAAATTAAATGAAAATAAAATTCAATAGGAGATGGTCAAAAATAAGTAAATCCTAATATTAGAATCATAAAATCATATTTCCATATTTTTCATAAATAGAAAAATAAAAAAGGAGAAAATATATTATATAATGAATATATTCATTATATAATATATTTTTATTATTAATATTATTTATATTATTTAATAGATTATTTAATATAGATTATTTAATAGAATCTTATTATTCTATAATTGAATTGATTTATTTTAGTATAGTATTTAGTTAAAGTGGCTAACAACTTTTATCCATTCATGGGGATTTATTTTTCATTTGAATGTTTGAATGAAAGTAAAGTCAAAGGCTTTTTTTGAGATTTCTAATTTATTTTTTTTAACGAAAAAGAGGGATCTTTTATTATGGACAATCCCGAAAGATCTGTTGAAGATATAAATAATTTTAAGTGAAATCCTTTCCGGATAAACACTTATCTATAAGTGTAGATTATTATGTATTGGTTCAGCCAATGACTATTCATGATTCCATATTGAATCGATTACATAGGGTTCCAATTTAAAATTAGAGATATGTTATGGTAAAACTTCGTTTGAAACGATGTGGTAGAAAGCAACGTGCGACTTGAAGGACATGATTGGATGTGGATTCTGGCATCCACCATTTTCTATACGAATGAAGATGCTCTTGTCTCGACATAGTTTGTTCTGCTAGTAACCTTATTTAATTTTTCTTGGGTTGCTAAATAAAGATACTAATGGTATAGAAAGGTATAGCATATGATGGAGCTCGAGCAAAAATGATTCATTCATTTATCGGGAGAATAATCTAGGGTTAGTGACAATCAATAAGTTAGACCAACTTTGTAAATATATCATTAATATATAAAAGGAGAGGTTCAAAATTGAACAAGTTTGAAATGAAAAAAATAAAATTTGTCGAAATTTTCAAACTGTTTATATCAATAGTGTATAACAAAGGAATCAATCGTTCGTATGATTTTTACATTTTCCATAGAAATAACAAAAGGTATGTTGCTGCCTTTTTGAAAGGAAGTAAGGATCACCGAAGTAATGTCTAAACCCAATGATTTCACAAAGCGCAAAGAAAAGACAACAAATTCCGGAACAAGGAAACACTATTTTAACTTGTCTCAACGATTGGACCAGAATGAAGAAAAAAAAATAGTTTAGAGACAGCTCAATAAATTTGATAAATTCGAAGGATTTCCTTGAGAACTCTTTCAAAACTATCCAACTTGAGTTAGGAGTACAAATGAAATTTCTTTTTCTGTAAAGAAGGAAAAAAAGGATCAAATTACAGTCTAATTCTTTATGGATTCATTTCTATATAGATAGATATAGAAATTCTAGAAATTATAATCATTTTTTCTTGAGCCGTATGAGGAGAAAACTTCCTATACGTTTCTAGGGGGGCATCTTTTATCTACATCTATCCCAATAAGCCATCTATCGAATTGTTGCAATTGATGTTCGATCCCGAAGAGAAGGAAGATATCTTCGAAAAGTGGGTTTTTATGATCCTATAAAGAATCAAACTTATTCAAATGTTCCTGCTATTTTATATTTCCTTGAAAAAGGTGCTCAACCCACAGAAACTGTTTATGATATTTTAAGGAAGGAAGAATTCTTTAAAGAATTTCTTTTGAAAGAAAAAAAAAAGAATCATGAATAAAAAAAGGAAAAGAAGAGGGTAACTAGTACCTATCTTTATATAATTCTTTATTAAAAGTTTCTTCTTTTTTTGTTCTATTCATACTTATTTTATATTATTTTATTTATTTTTCTTCTTCGTATTTTTTTCTTGCTTCTTTTTGTGGACCCCCCAACAAGGGGGGTAACCTTTATTCTTGTATTTGTATTGTTATTGTACCTTTATTTTTTTGATTAAATAAGCCGCTATTTTTTATATCTCTAATTTTTTCTTATTACTTATTTTTTTTTCTTTTACGCTCAAAGTTTTATTCTTTAAAATACAACACAAATTTCTATATAATTTTTTTTTTTAATTTGTTTTCTAAAAAGTCCATTCATATTGACAATGATGTATCAAACAAATATAATTTGATCGTATATAAATAGATCTTTTTATCTCCATTCCATTCCTTTCCTTATTGGCCCTTTTTTTAGTAAAATGGATTATTTTGCTGGATTTTTTTATTTCGATCATATCTACACTTCATATTGATCGGGGTTGCTAACTCAACGGTAGAGTACTCGGCTTTTAATTGCGACTATGATCTTTTACACATTTAGATGAAGGAATTCGTCTAGACTATTGGTAGAGTTTATAAGACCGCGACTGATCCTGAAAGGTAATGAATGGAAAAAAAAGCATGTCGTAAAAAGAATAAAAAAAAAGAATAGAATCATATAATTATAGAAAAAGATAGAAAAAGAAGATTTCTAGTACTCATAATAGGAATAGAAATAGAACGAGAATTTTTGTTTTTTTTTTTAAGTTAGGTAAAGTATTTTGGGTTTACTGAATAAATGGATAGAGCCTTAAGGCTCCAATTCGAGTAAGACAAAAAAGCAACGAGCTTCCTTTCTTAATTTGAATGATTACCCGATAAAATTACTAATTATTCGTTAAAAATAGATTAGTGCCTGATGTGGGAAAGGTTTTTCTTGTGAATTCTAAGTGGACCGTTGATTCTTTTTTTTTTAATCCTAATTATTCTTTATTGTGTATTGGAGACCAATGTGTATAAGAAATAGTATAGTGATAAAAAAGAATAATTTTTTCCAAAGTCAAAAGAGTGATTGGGTTGCGAGAATAAAAGATTTTTACCCCTTTTTCTTATTGTTATTCTAGTTATATTAACTAGTTAATAAGGAAAATAAAACCAAATTGGATAGAAAAGGAAAGGAAAAATATCTGTAGATTAGGCTCTCTGTCTCCGGGGTATATATTCTTTATTTGTTCTTACTTTTATAAAATATTTTACTTCTTATTCTTTCTTATTCTCTTATTATTAGAGTTTATACTAAATAGTATTTTAGTATAAGAGAAACACAACATACGTATACGCCGTTCTGACCATATTGCACTATGTATCATTTCATAACACAAAAAGCGCCTCCTTTTTTTGGTTTTGGTTACAGTAGAAATGTATTTAAATGGAAGAATTACAAGGATATTTAGATAAAAAAAAAGATATATTTCGGCAACAAAACTTCCTCTATCCGCTACTCCTTCAGGAGTATATTTACTCACTTGCTCATTATCATAGCTTCAATAGTTTGATTTTTTATGAACCTGCAAAAATTATTGGTTATGACAATAAATCTAGTTTAGTACTTGTGAAACGTTTAATTACTCGAATGTATCAACAGAAATATTTGATTTCTTTGTTGAATGATTCTAACCAAAATTTATTTTTGGGTAACAAGAATTCTTTTTCTTCTCATTTTTATTCTCAAATGCTATCAGAAGGTTTTGGAGTCATTCTGGAAATTCTATTCTCATCGCGATTAGTATCTTCCCTTGAAGAAAAAAAAATACCAAAATCTCAGAATTTACGATCTATTCATTCAATATTTCCCTTTTTAGAGGATAAATTATCACATTTAAATTATGTGTCAGATCTACTAATACCCTATCCCATCCATCTGGAAATCTTGGTTCAAATCCTTAAATGCTGGATCAAAGATGTTCCTTCTTTGCATTTCTTGCGATTTTTTTTCCACGAATCTAATAATTTGAATAGGCTCATTACTTCAAAAAAATATATTTACGTCTTTTCAAAAAGAAATAAAAGATTCTTTTGGTTCCTACATAATTCTTATGTATATGAATTTGAATATCTATTCCTGTTTCTTCATAAAAAGTCTTCTTATTTACGATCAATATCTTCTGGAGTCTTTCTTGAGCGAACACATTTCTATGGAAAAATAGAATATC